CTAAATATACTCCTTCTTGATTGAAAGGAATTCCTAGGAATCCAATGAACAAAGTAAATAGAACCAATACAAGTATAGGAAATAACATAGTATTATCTGATTCATAAGGATACGAAAAAATATTCTTATTTCCAAAACAGGTAATAGTTATAAAAGGTTGTGTGATGTTTTTTGCACTCTGATCAATTCGATACGCCTTTTTTGAAAAAAAAGAAGAAATCTCGTGATTATTCATTGTTAATAACGTTAATAAACGAACCTTTTTGGTAATTTTTTTCGAATCTTCTTTACCCCATAGAGATATTGAATAGAAGGGAGTATTTTTTTTGCCACTGTAATTTTGAAAATGAACGTTTAAATGTCCTTCAAAAGTCAGTAAATAGATTCGAAACATATAAAAAGCGGTTAATCCCGCTGTAGACCAAGCTATTATTGCAAAAATAGGTGAATACAACCAAGTATCATTCAGAATTTCATCTTTAGACCAAAAACAAGCAAGAGGCGGAATACCACAAAGAGAAAGTGTACCTAATAAAAAAGAAGTTTTCGTAATTGGCACATGCTTTGTTAAACCCCCCATAAAAACCATATTCTGGCTTTTATTTGGAGAATATCCAACAAGAGTTTCCATTGAATGAATAACAGATCCGGATCCTAAAAACAATAATGCTTTCGAATAAGCATGAGTAATCAAATGAAATAAAGCACTTCGATAAGACCCCATACCTAGAGCTAACATCATATAACCCAATTGAGACATTGTGGAATAGGCTAAACCCCTCTTAATATCTTTTTGAGCAAGGGCAAAAGTAGCTCCGAATAATACTGTTATTATTCCTACCAAAGAGATTAAATTCATTATGTGAGGGATGACTATGAAAAGAGGAATAAGCCGAGCTACAAGAAAAATGCCTGCTGCTACCATAGTAGCAGCATGTATAAGAGCCGAAATAGGAGTAGGTCCCTCCATGGCATCCGGTAACCATACATGAAGGGGGAATTGTGCAGATTTAGCAACCGCGCCGGCAAATAATAGAACGGCACACAAAGTAACAAATAAAGAATTTACTTCATTATTCGAAATCAAATTATTGACTATTTTGAATAAATCTCGAAATTCGAAACTCCCTGTTATCCAATAAAAACCTAAAATTCCTAATAATAAACCAAAATCCCCGACACGATTAGTTACAAACGCCTTTTGGCAAGCATTTGCCGCAACAGGTCGTGTGAACCAAAACCCTATTAATAGATAGGAAGACATTCCCACCAATTCCCAAAAAATATAAATTTGTATCAAATTAGAACTAGTAACTAATCCTAACATAGAAGTACTGAAAAAACTCATATAAGCGAAAAATCTCAAATATCCTTGATCATAAGACATATAATTATCACTATAAACAAGAACCAGAATTCCAATAGTAGTGATTAATATTGACATAATAGAAGTAAGCGGGTCGATCAAGTAACCGAATTCTAAAGAAAAATCATTATTGATGATCCAAGACCATACATATTGATAGATAGAACTGCCATTTATTTGCTGAATAGAAAGATTTATCGACAAAATCATGACTATACTTAACAAGAAAACGCTTTGAAAAGCCCACATACGACGAAGACTTTTTGTTGCCGACGGAAAAAGAAGAAGTCCCGCTCCTATTAACAGAGGAACTGGAAGTGGAAGGAAAGGTATTATCCACGCATATTGATATGTCTGTTCCATAAAAAAGTTTTTTATTCTTAATTAATTGTTTCCGATTTATCGGATTCTACTCCCTTTCAAAAGGAGTCAATAAAAAAAATCAAGAGATGTACTAACTTAACTTAAAGATCATTTTATTATTATATATTCTTACTTATTCTGAGTCTTTCCAAAAGACTTCAAATAGTCAAATTAGTCAAATAAAGAAGTTACAATTGGTCAAATGATATGACCAACTTGCTCATACGTAAAAGGCGAATACTTAGTTATTCAGTTAGTAACTAAGATTTCTATGACACAACGTCGAATTCTATAAATATAGATGTGAATCATAAAGAACAACAAATAAAGATACCAATCAATCAATAAAAGGAGTCTTTCTTACGAATATTGTATGTATATAGAAAACTTTTTTTTGTTGAAAAAATCACATATCATGCTCTTTTTCTTTTTTCTATTTCTAGTAATATTTTGTACGATTTCGCATATCTCTAGTTTTTTATTTTCTGAAGAGAATATAATATTGTCTAGAGAATAAATAGATAATAAATAGTAAAAAGAACGATTCGTTTTGACCAATAAATGTCTTTCACATCCAACTATAACAACGAGTAACCTCTACATTTTTAAATGGCAGTTCCAAAAAAACGTACTTCTATATCAAAAAAGCGTATTCGTAAAAATATTTGGAAAGGGAAGGGATATTGGGCAGCTTTAAAAGCGTTGTCATTAGGAAAATCTCTTTCTACCGGAAACTCAAAAAGTTTTTTTGTGCGACAAACAAATAAGTCA